CTTGTACAGTCAAAGGGGGATCGATTCCGTAAAAGATGAAATCAGTAAAAGGCAATCACTGAAATTGAATCTTTGTAGGATCGTCAATATTGTACCAAGGGCATCTTTAGAGTATACCGAATCAGTATAGCTATGCTTCTTCTGACACAGCAACGCAATTTGAATCAGTATCGAAAGGAAGTGCTAAATAATTTCTTTTTTCCTTTCCTTTACCTATTCATGTAAAATTATACTGTATTTAATATAAAATTCTTACGTAGATGCGAGATCTAGAAATTGATTTTTCATGGTTGTAGAGACAATTTTTGTTAGAATCCCCTTTTTTAAGGAATTTGTTAATTGTTGTGTAACAAATATGATTCGATGAAAGAAAGTGACGAAAGAATAAAATAATTGGAATCGAGAGTTGTAATGAATTGTTGGATTGAGATCCAATCCAAATTTGGATCTAGCTACAAGGAAAGGCTTTATTTTAAAATATCGAACGAAAAAGTGGAAAACATAGTATTCTAGAAAAATGGAATTCAAAATAATAATTAAAAAGGAGTTTCGTTTTTGAATGAAGTTACACGACCCAGTTCGTTTATTCTCGACGACTTGATTGATAGGAATCGGCGAGATGGCTAGATCTTAGAAATGATGAATCGGTTTCATTTTATATGTCTGTCACTTTCTCTTTGTTCGTGCCGTCTATAATGATAGATCAATCAAAAATTTTCAATTGAATTTATTCTTTCAATTGGTATTTTTGTATATTTTCCTATTTTAGAAAAATGGAAACTTAGGTAAATGCTTTAGAAACATATGTATAAAAATACCATATTTCATTTAGCCCCTTCATGCTTACTATAACCAGTTATTTCGGTTTTCTACTAGTGGCTTTAACTATAACTTCAGCTTTATTTATTGGTCTGAGCAAGATACGACTTATTTAAAATTTCTATTTGCAAGAAACAATTCAGAAAAGAAATCCCTCTGTGAGATTCTGTGTATTTTCGAGTTACTTACCGTGTCAATGTGTCAATTCTTGGTCATTGAGATTCACATCAATTCGGATTAATATTTAGGTATAGATATTACCGCTTTTTTTCTCCTTTTCAAAAAATTGAAATGATTGAAGTTTTTCTATTTGGAATCGTGTTAGGTCTAATTCCTATTACTTTGGCTGGATTATTCGTAACTGCATATTTACAATACAGGCGTGGCGATCAGTTGGACCTTTGATTAATTCACATTTCTTTTTTTGATTGGCCTCCTCCTTTCTTTAATCCACAGGAGGCCAAATTCTAATTGTTGTGCAAGCGACTGAATCCATTTCAGTCTAATTTCATTGGATTCATGAAAAAAAATCACGCTCTGTAGGATTTGAACCTACGACATCGGGTTTTGGAGACCCACGTTCTACCGAACTGAACTAAGAGCGCTTTCTTATCAGAATAGAAAAGAATGTAAAGAAAAGATTCTTTTTTTTAAACTAATCGATTTTTCTTTTATATGCATATATTCTATAGTTTCATAAAAATGAACGATTCCGCGCAACACAATTGGACTGGATCTCAGTTGATTCCTCGTTACTGCTCAAAGGGGCAGTAATAGGTAGGGATGACAGGATTTGAACCTGTGACATTTTGTACCCAAAACAAACGCGCTACCAAGCTGCGCCACATCCCTTCAATTGTTCTACAGTGTAATTGTAGAGAATTCCTGTCTTGTTTTCCACATCCCTATTTCCTGGATTGAGAAACAAAATTTTTCTTCCTATTTCTTCATCTTTTTTGGCCCCATTTAACGTATTTTAACATATAATAATAAGAAAAGGAAATTTTATGGATCGTTGTACATTTCAATTGTAATTAGGGATTCCGTGTACAACTCTAAGTGGCCCTTAACTACATATGCATCTGATCATATATGCATTATCTTTATGTTTTACAATAAATAAAAAGGAGGTTTTTCAATGCGAGATCTAAAAACATATCTCTCTGTGGCCCCAGTACTAAGTACCCTATGGTTCGGGGCTTTAGCAGGCCTATTGATAGAGATTAATCGTTTTTTCCCTGATGCGTTGACATTCCCCTTTTTTTCATTCTAGCTATTGACACCGGAAGGAATGAAGAAGATTAGAAATACAATCAAATATCTGTGACTAATCCCCCTCCCCCCTTTTCTCTTTTTCCCTTTTTCTAATTTTTAGGATTTAGAATAAGGGACGAAAGAGAAAGAATAAAAGTGGATTCAACGTCCGCGAGACTCAGGTTCAAATTCGAATTAAAATATAGAGATGTGGAGGTAGAGTAGGAAATCGGGGTCTAGGGCAAGAATACAAGATCTTTAACTGCCCTTCGGGATTAAATAGAGTTTCGAACTCATTATCATTGTCTTACTTAATTATTTACTATGGCTTTGCTTTGATTTAATTGATTTTAATCTGTTGGATTTCAAGTGAATAACTTCTATTTTTTCCTTCCTTTCTTTTTCTTCATTTCGAGTCAAAATAGAAGAGTTGAGTAAATCAAAAATCAAAAGGAGGTTCATGGCCAAGAGAAAAGATGCGCGGGTAACGGTAATTTTGGAATGTACCAGTTGTATACAAAATGGCGTTAAGAAGGTATCAACGGGTATTTCCAGATATATTACTCAAAAGAATCGGCACAATACGCCCAATCGATTAGAATTGAGAAAATTCTGTCCCTATTGTTACAAACATATGATTCATGGGGAAATAAAGAAATAGATTGAACCAAATATGTCTTATCCTTGAAAGGGGAAAATGACATTATATAGAACATATTGAAATAGAACACATTGAAATAGAAATAGAAGATATTTTATTTAAATAAAAAGAATTCTATTTGGAGTTAAAATGACAATTAAGAAATAGGATTTTCGGGATAAGAAATAAACTAAACAAACAAACCATGGATAAATCTAAGCGACCTTTTCTTAAATCCAAGCGATCTTTTCGTAGGCGTTTGCCCCCGATTCAATCGGGGGATCGAATTGATTATAGAAACATGAGTTTAATTAGTCGATTTATTAGTGAACAGGGAAAAATATTATCTAGACGAGTGAATAGATTGACCTTGAAACAACAACGATTAATTACTATTGCTATAAAACAAGCTCGTATTTTATCTTTGTTACCTTTTCTCAATAATGAGAAACAATTTGAAAGAATCGAGTCGACCACTAGAACTACTGGCCTTAGAACCAGAAATAAATAGGCTTTTTTATTCACTTCAATTAGAATTCCAATCCGAACTCAAACGTGGATTGGTGTTTTATTTGACAAATCTTAGAATCCAGATTATTGTGTCGTAAAAAAAAAAAACGAATCGGACAAAAAAAGATTTTTTGATTCAACGTGTTCATTTATTTTGACTACTTTAGCGCATTTCTCGTAGTAATTTTGACTGCAACTCCACCCTCCCGGAGTTCATTCTCCGGGGAACCCCTTTTAAATTTTTTCGGTGTATTCTTTCCAATCTACTTTTTCTCTGATTTCGTTGGAAATCATATAAAGACAATTCCTATTTGATATAGCTATTTGGGCCAGTATTTTACGATTAAGAAGCAACTGCCTCTTATATAGATCGTGTATTAATTTACTATAACTATAGGATACTCCCTTTTCTCGAATTACTGCGTTTATCCGAGTGATCCACAAACGACGAAAATTTCTCTTTTGCTTATCCCTATCCCGATGAGCTGAAACCAAAGCTCTTATTTTCTGTTGAGTAATAGTTCGAGTAAGTCTTGAATGAGACCCTCGAAAACTTGATGCAAATAAACGAATTTTTGTTCTACGTTTCCGGGCTATATATCCGCGTTTAACTCTAGTCATTGAATAAATAAAATTTTGACAAATAACTAATTGATTTTTTCTTTCAGTTATTACTTTTCCCGTCCTGGCCTATTAATAACTAATAACCAAACGGATTTTTCCAATGTATAAAATACAAATTCCAATGGCTTTGGCTACTATAACCTTCCCGACCACGATTTTTTCTTTTTTTTTTTTTAGGTATTTTACTGCGAAATATGAAAGAAATAAGAAATTTTCTTTTGCTAGGTGTCAAAAATCTAGTAAAAAAAACAGAAATAGAAATTAAATGAATTAAAGAAATAGTGGGTTTCCTCGTTTCTATGGTTACTTCTTAAACGGTGAGGTCTTCTCTATACACCGGAGCCTTTACTTCATTTAATATTTGATCAATGTTATTGGTAACTTGTATAGTTCACATGACACTCTTTGGCTCTACCCATGAATTATACAGTAACAGGTCTTTCACAATGAGACCCGCCTATACAGTAACGGTATTTAATTATGAAAGTTAGCTGGGTAGCTGACCCTCGTAGTCCGTCCTTGACCGAGCGAGAACTTCATTTTTCTGTTTTTTTTTTGAATTTCAATAAGATTTTTCCGCTTAATGGATAACCGTTTGCTACCAATGGAGAATTGTTTCTCATCTTAAATTCAGGTGATTAAATTTGCACCAATGGAAACCATAAACTTTCTACACAATAGAAGGAGAAATTTTCTTTTTTTTAGATAGTGAATGGAGTTCCTTCTTCCATTCTATCCTATTCATTGGTACTGATCATTCATACTGGAAGCGGTTTTCTTTCTTTTTTGTGCCAGCTCATGATCTAAACGAGTCGCACATACACCCTAGTACATGTTCCTCGGCGCTGAGGACATCCCCGAAGAGCGGGGGATTTCGTGACATTTCGAACGGGCTGTCTTGTATTTCTAATAAGTTGTTTAATAGTTGGCATGTTGAGTCATATACATAATGGGCTGGTTTAGATTGATCCTAACCGGATTTTTTTATTTATATAGTAAACTCGGAGATAAAATCTCGAATTACGGATTTGCACAAAATCCATTTTTTTTTTCATTCAACTGCTACAAGATCAACAATTCCATAAGCTTGAGCTTCTGTTGCTGACATAAAAACGTCTCTTTCCAAGTCTTCAGATACAACCCATAAAGGTTTGCCCGTCCTTTGTACATAAACCCTTGTGAGGGTTTCGCGTAGTTTCAGCAGTTCTTCCGCTTCCAGGATAAATTCTCCCGTTTGTGCCTCATAAAAAGAACTAGCAGGTTGATGGATCATTACCCTGATACTAGAAAGTTTCTCTATCTGGTGTGATGAAAGAAACAGAAAAGAAAGATAAAGAATAATAGGAAAAAGGATAGAATTGAACAACCGTACGGGCATTATCTTTTATGCATTGCATACGGCTCTATAATCAAAAATCAAATTGATCCCTAACTTTCCCATTCAAGAAAGATAAAAATAGAATCTATCAGCCCCAGATGGGTAAATAATCAAAATGCCACCCTTCTTTTTTTTTGGAGGAGTTAAAAAATACTATGATGGCTCCGTTGCTTTCTATTTTAAAATGGATTCTTTTTTTGTCTTTGATTCAGCAATCCCAAAGTTTCTTTTTGATCCAACTAAAAAAAGAAAAATTTGGTTTTTTTCGTACTCTTTTTTTTATAACCTAAATACTGTTGTCGGTGTGAAAACAAACAAGTTTGTGACGCTGAATTGGACTTCCGGTAGATAATAGAAAGTCGGAAATATCCTTTATCTCATACTACTCTCTCGATACATAATCAAATCTTTTGAAAAAAAAATAGAAAAATTTTTCATATCGAATTCGAAGTGCCATGCTATTATTACTTAATATTCATATGGCGAAGGCATAGTTTTATTTTTTCTCTCAAATAAAAAAACTTCATTGGCGCCAAGCGTGAGGGAATGCTAGACGTTTGGTAATTTCTCCTCCAACCAAAATAAAAGATCCCATTGACGCAGCCAATCCCATGCATATTGTATGGACCTCTGGTCGTACAAATTGCATAGTATCATAAATGGCTACTCCGGGTATTACCCATCCACCAGGGGAGTTTATAAATAAATACAGATCTTTGGTCTCATCTTCGATACTGAGATATACCATAAGACCAATAAGTTGATTCGAGATCTCGCTATCAACCTCTTGGCCTAAAAAAAGTAATCTTTCTCGATAAAGTCGGTTGAGTGGGGTAAAATTGTATCCCTTAGGAACCGTACATGCACCTTTTGATGCATACGGTTCAAAAAAATTTCGAAGAAAAGAATCAATGTATAGATTCCAGTCCTTTTTCTTTTTCGGTTTTTTTAACTTTTTAATGAAAGGGATTTTTTAATAAAGATGAATTTTGATTTCTTCTTTGATAATATCAAAATCAAAAAGGAGGGTAAATAAACTTATTGAATTAACTTCTCATTGATGTATTCTTTCATCGAAATTCAATTCAAATCACGATGGTATTTTCTTGTTCCTGGGTGGGTCTCTTTCATCTTTTTAGGTTTATGCTCTACTCCGGGTAAAGATCCGCCCGATTTTGATTTGCACATATAGGACAAATCTTCCCATCACCATTTCTTTTTGTTATGACTTTACAAATAATCATTTATGGTACACGTAGTAATCATAGATATATTACTAATTGGGTTTTTTATAAACGGAGTCTGGATACTTCATTTTTTCGTCCAGCCAAAGCCAACCATAAATTATTCTAATTGATATAATTCTATGAATTCCCCCAAATAATGCATTTAATTGCACTTCACGCTCCAATTTTTCGATGATTCAATTTCTCTTTCTTGGGCGAAACAGAGGATATCTCGGTCGGGGGAGAGAATGGGGAAATCCCATATGACCCAACATATCTGACAAGTCGCACTATACGTCAACCCAAGATGCATCTTCCTCTCCAGGACTTCGGAAAGGTACTTTTGGAACACCAATAGGCATGGATTGAAAGAAAAAAGAACTAAATACTATTTTCACTTTGATGCGGAAACGTAATAATATAGTGTTATTGTCTTTATAATATTGGCTTTATCCAATTTATTTTATCCATAGATTCTAAAAATTTATAAAGAAAGACAAAAGAAATAAAAGAAAATTTTTACGAATAGATCCTTCTAATGATAAACGAAGAATGGACACATTTACTCATAGAAAATGGTATCAATCCACCATTGCATATTGGTACTTATCGAGTATAGAATAAATCTGCTTCTCTTTGTTCTTACGAACAGAATTATTCCATTATTACGAATAAAATATAGAATCAATATTAAGCTAACCCTGTTAGGAAATAATTCCCTGAACAGGGGAAGTCTATAGAATAGTCATAGTATAATATTTTCCAATGCAATAAAGTTACGTAGTGTCTATTTTTCTTCGATAAAGGGGTATTTTCCATGGGTTTGCCTTGGTATCGTGTTCATACCGTTGTATTAAATGATCCCGGCCGGTTGCTTTCCGTTCATATAATGCATACAGCTCTGGTTGCTGGTTGGGCGGGCTCGATGGCTCTGTATGAATTAGCAGTTTTTGATCCTTCTGACCCTATTCTTGATCCAATGTGGAGACAGGGTATGTTCGTTATACCCTTCATGACTCGTTTAGGAATAACCAATTCGTGGGGGGGTTGGAGTATCACAGGAGGAACTGTAACGAATCCGGGGATTTGGAGTTACGAAGGTGTAGCTGGGGCGCATATTGTGTTTTCTGGCTTATGCTTTTTGGCAGCCATCTGGCATTGGGTCTATTGGGATCTAGAAATATTTTCTGATGAACGTACAGGAAAACCCTCTTTGGATTTGCCCAAGATCTTTGGAATTCATTTATTTCTCTCCGGGGTGGCTTGCTTTGGTTTTGGTGCATTTCATGTAACAGGTCTGTACGGTCCTGGAATATGGGTGTCCGATCCTTATGGACTAACAGGAAGAGTACAGCCTGTAAATCCGTCGTGGGGCGTGGAAGGTTTTGATCCTTTTGTTCCGGGAGGAATAGCTTCTCATCATATTGCAGCAGGCACACTGGGCATATTAGCGGGTCTATTCCATCTTAGCGTCCGACCGCCACAACGTCTATACAAAGGATTACGTATGGGAAATATTGAAACCGTACTCTCCAGTAGTATCGCGGCTGTCTTTTTTGCTGCTTTTGTTGTTGCTGGAACTATGTGGTATGGTTCAGCAACTACTCCCATCGAATTGTTTGGTCCCACTCGTTATCAATGGGATCAGGGGTATTTCCAGCAAGAGATATATCGAAGAGTTAGCGCCGGGCTATCCGAAAATCAAAGTTTATCAGAAGCCTGGTCTAAAATTCCTGAAAAATTAGCCTTTTATGATTATATCGGCAATAATCCGGCAAAGGGAGGATTATTCAGGGCAGGCTCAATGGATAACGGAGATGGAATAGCGGTAGGATGGTTAGGACACCCTATCTTTAGAGATAAAGAAGGGCGTGAGCTTTTTGTACGTCGTATGCCCACCTTTTTTGAAACATTTCCAGTCGTTTTGGTAGACGGCGACGGGATTGTTAGAGCTGATGTTCCTTTTAGAAGGGCAGAATCCAAGTATAGTGTTGAACAAGTAGGTGTAACCGTTGAGTTCTATGGTGGCGAACTCAATGGAGTCAGTTATAGTGATCCTGCTACTGTGAAAAAATATGCTAGACGTGCTCAATTGGGTGAAATTTTTGAATTGGATCGTGCGACTTTGAAATCCGATGGTGTTTTTCGTAGCAGTCCAAGAGGTTGGTTTACTTTTGGGCATACTTCGTTTGCTTTGCTCTTCTTCTTCGGACACATTTGGCATGGTGCTAGAACCTTGTTCAGAGATGTTTTTGCCGGCATTGACCCGGATTTGGATGCTCAAGTAGAGTTTGGAACATTCCAAAAAATCGGGGATCCAACTACAAGAAGACAGGCAGTCTGATACAAGACCACTTTGGCATCTTTCCCTTCTATTTTCTTTTTGGGGGAATTTTACATAGAGTACCGGAGTGAATTTGAATCACCGCTCTTGCTCTTTCGAGATGATTCCCAAAAAGAAAATGAAAAAAAACGAACAAGTAGGAAAGCTATAATTGTAAACCACGATCGAATTTATGGAAGCATTGGTTTATACATTCCTTTTAGTATCGACTCTAGGGATCATTTTTTTCGCTATTTTTTTTCGAGAACCACCTAAAGTTCCAACTAAAAAGTAAAATGATTTTTCATTATCTCAATTGAAGTGAGCCTCCCAGCATTGGGAGGCTTATTACTTCAACTAGTCCCCGTGTTCCTCGAATGGATCTCTTAGTTGTTGAGAAGGTTGCCCAAAAGCGGTATATAAGGCGTACCCGGTAAAACTTACAAGTAAACCAGATATAAAAATGGCGACTAGGGTTGCTGTTTCCATTATGATTATATAATTTCAAGACCCCAACGTATCTATCATAAGATCGTTTATTTACAACGGAATCGTATACAAAGTCAACAGATCTCAATGAATAGAATAGGATTTATGGCTACACAAACTGTTGAGAACAGCTCTAGATCGGGTCCAAGACGAACTACTGTAGGGAGTTTATTAAAACCATTGAATTCGGAATATGGTAAAGTAGCTCCCGGGTGGGGAACGACTCCATTGATGGGTGTCGCAATGGCTCTATTTGCGGTATTTCTATCTATTATTTTGGAAATTTATAATTCTTCCGTTTTATTGGATGGAATTTCAATGAATTAAATTTATAAGAATCACAAAGTCCTAGCTTTTTTGAAAAAAAATCAATCAGTTAGAACTCAAATTTCTAGCTTATTCTATTTTGGTAGTTCGATCGTGGAATTTCTTTCTTTCTGTATTTCCGGAATATGAGTGTGTGACTTGTTATAATTGATTCTATTGATAGTACAGAGAATAGATCTGTCACCTTGATAAAGGTGGTTCTACTTCGTCGGATATTTATTTGAGTATCTGGAACACGAACTATATGAACTAGATTAAGAAATATTTGAACTATGATTCATACTTAATATTTGACCTTGTATCCGGTGGCAAAAAAATTCCAACCCGCTTGAAAAAAGAAAAATCTTTCTTTTTTTTAGTCATTTTATCTAATTCATGAAATACGTGATCAACCAAGGGTTCTTACTCAG